CAAATTTTCCATTTTTAAATGACCCTTGGATACAAATCACGAGAATCGATATTTTTCCTCGAATATGTCATTGAAAGGTAAAGGATTCAATCCTTTTTAAGAAATCAAGTTTTTGATCGGAATATGAATCAAACCGAAAGATCCCTTAACTCTTAAGGGGATTCATAGAACGAATCACACTTTTACCACTAAACTATACCCGCTATAACTATAATAGAATATTATATACAAATGAACTTTTTGTCGAACAGAGGAATTGGGCGTAATAAAGATAGGATCATAAAAGAATCATGAAAATGCGAGTGTCGACGTTTTTCGCGGGGGGTTTCAATTTAATGAGATTCCGGAAAGAAAGGGGGCTCTTTTAAATAACTAAATAACAAGCTCTACCTTTTCTTTTGCTGGAGGGGTTTGAATAGATATGGCTCGCTAAAACCACTGAAATCATAACAGAAAAATGCATTCATTATTATTTAATGACCCATAGTTTCATTTTTTTTATTCCCGTAAGGTCATCAAGTAACTCAAAAAGGGAGAAGGAATTATAAAATAAGAAATGCGACTTTTATATAATTTATATCCATTTATATAAAAAGAATGGAAATAGCCCCGCGTCTTTTTATTGCTGCTTTAATAGCAAGCATTTTTGGTTTCAAATTCAAATCAGCTAAATTCTTTTAGCTAGGATTCGTTGGAACAAAAAAAGGCCCGGCTAGGTATTGACCGGGCCAGGCTATAGGAATAAAAGGAACAAAATCAAAGCAACGGGGTCTTCTTTATTTTTCTTTAGATTTGTCTATTGGATCTTTCGAGCCCTTACTTATATCTAAATGAAATTGCTGGGAAAAGTTGTACATATCTATATAATAAAGAAAGAGAAAGAAAGACTTTTTTCAATCCTTACTTCATGTGTAATGTAACATAGTAATTATTACCTTTTTCAATTGGGAGAGATGGCTGAGTGGACTAAAGCGGCGGATTGCTAATCCGTTGTACGAGCTATTCGTACCGAGGGTTCGAATCCCTCTCTTTCCGTTTCCATTGATGATTGATTTATCTTTCAAATTTTGCAAACCCCTTTTTCTTTTTCCTAGTTCAGCATGTGGAATAGATAAAAAAATCCTAAGAAATAAAATCAAGCAAGGAAAACGAAAACCCTTTTTATTCTTCACGTCCAGGATTACGTCCTGGATCATTAGATAGAAATCCAAAGATGAACAGAGAAACAAAGAATATCACTACTGTGTAAACGAAAAGTTTAAGAGTAAGCATTACACAATCTCCAAGATCATTTTTTGGAAAAAACGAGAAAAGAGAATAGATCCTCCATTTTTTATACTAGAATATTCTAAATATTTAGAATATTCTAATAGATTCTATCCTATTTTGACACCAAGAAATGAAGTGATTTCTAAAAATAGAAAAGGATTTTCTGAAATTCAAAGTCATTTGTAATAAGAGTGGCTCATTGCCAAAAATGGATTTCATACCCCAATTAGAGAGTGTGCGGGACCCTAATAGGGTTAGGGTCTTTCGTTGGAAAAAAGGTCAGAATGACGAAATGGGTCGAGCTGGGTTTTGATTTCTCGAGGTTATCCCCGACTTTCCGTGTTTGAATCGAAGGTTCATACTGTATTAGTTGCTCTTCTTAATTGTTAGAGTTTTTTTCTCGAATAAATCATGAATTTTCTGGGATAGTATTAAAGATTTTATCGAAAACTTACAGCAGCTTGCCAAACAAAGGCTAAGAGAAAAAAGAATAAAGGTATGACTGGCATAACATCTACGATAGGATTCAAAAAAGCATAGGCCTCGGGCAATTTGGCGAAGAAAAGACTAGTCGAATAAAGGGTAGAATTAAGACAGATATAGATCAAACTAAAGATATTAAGCATAACAGACATTTTGTTCTTGGAGATAATTGCATTTTGGTTGAGTTATTGATATAAATAAGGAAAAATGAAGTAAGGTAGACAAAAAGCCCCTCTTTTTCTTTGAACCCACCCAATCAAAAATCCTCCAATTCTCAAAAGAGAATAGAAGAAATCATACTTTCATACAATATCTTAATTGAATTATATGTAATGATCAATAAATTCAGTTGAATTCTATATCTACACGTGTCAAAATCCTAGCAAGAATCTAATCTAGTCTAGAAAAAGATTTTCTATAGATATTTGGACTGGAATTGACGAATACGCAACACCAATATTAGTCTTTATTAGTGTCGAATAGAAATCTAAATGGGGCGTCGCCAAGTGGTAAGGCAACGGGTTTTGGTCCCGCTATTCGGAGGTTCGAATCCTTCCGTCCCAGAGCGTATCCATTCTATCAGAATAAAGATTCCTTTTTAAACAACCTTCTGTTTAAAGGTATAATATTAGTCATAGAATGTGATTCTTTTTTTTTTTATTTTTAATGATTCAGAGAAGAATCATATCTTTTTTTTTCACAACAAACTGAATGGAATTGAGTGCAAATGACACGCAAATGTAACTGAATATATTTGTGATCCAGGTAAGATGGTAACATAGATCACAAAAGTTTGAATTCAAAAGGGGTAGGGCGGGCTTTTCATCATATGCCCATCCCCTCATATTGAAGGAAGTTAGTTACTTAGAAAAACCTTAGGTCTCATCTCTATATTGAATTTTCAATGATTTATTTTGAATCAAAATGCGAAAGGGCCTATTTTTCCTATTTCTTTTTCCCTACCCCTTAAACTTAAATGAGGTATCCCAAATTATGAATCTTAATGTTCTGCGGATCTCTGAATTCTAAATAAGAGTAAGAGGGGGCTCTTGGTACTAACTAATTAAATTCACTCAATGAGATTACATCTCTTAAGGCTGCATTAGGGTAAAATAAGAAATAGTAGCAAGGATGTAATCTGGACTTGTTTGTCTTTGTCCCTAGACAAGAGATAGTTCATATTCCATAAAAAGAGATCTTTTTGAGATTTATGAATCATCATTTCCATTGAATTCGGGGAGTAGATGGCCGTTAATCAGCAACCAAAGATATTTATGAATTTAAATCTCTGTGTCTGTTCGAATCACATTAACAAAGAATCAAGTTACATATGTAACCAATGTATTTTTTTTGAACTTTTTAGGGATTTGGTATTTGGCTTTAATGAATAATTGTAAATCTATCTAATCTAACAATTGAGACGGGGGGTGACTCATACATTTTATTCACTTGAATGACAAAATTGCAGAAAGATTACTTAACCCCAGGTTAAACAAAATAGGAAAATACATATAAATGAGGAAATGCTTAGCTTCTATGTATGTATTGTTTGATTTCGTTGTATTTTAGTGATAGCAGTCTTTCGATTTTTGTGAAAAAGAATTGTAATTGCTTCAATGTGAAAATGGAAATTTTTAACATAGAATATCCATAACAGTAACAGTTGTTCGGTCTATCTGATATGAAAACCCTCTTTTTGTCCATCTGATTGATAAAATCAGAATCCAAAGGACCTAACTCTTACCTTACATCAGTCTTTTTTAGCTATATTACAAAAAAAAAAAGAAATTGAATTTCTTGTTCGATCTAGTTATCTGCTTTAAATTATTGATGAATCAATTCGAAAAGAAAGAGAGATTTCTCTTTGATCATCAAATGTAGTATTTACTGTCAAACTTTATTCAAATAATGATGTAGAAATAGGAAACTTTTTCAATTAGAAAGATTTTTACTGATTCCTTGGGAGTTGAATCTTTGATATTTGAAGAAGTTAGGGTTGGGTCAATGTCAATCTAAATCTAGCCCTAGCCTATCGAGTCACTTGAGGATACAAGATTCAAAAAGAATGCATTTATTCGTATTATTTATATTAGTATTTCCATATTCCTCTTAGATATTTCTGTTAATTTGTTTTTTTTTTTTAGAAAATCTGTTTTTTCAGAAAAATTTGGATCATCTATGTATAGAATAAAAAGGGATAGATTACTATGTCTATGGACGGCTGAACCAATGACTATTCATGATTCCACAATTGAATCAATTCCATACGGGTTACAAATTAGAGGAATGTTATGGTAAAACTTCGTTTGAAACGATGTGGTAGAAAGCAACGTGCGACTTGAAGGACGCGATCCGGTGTGGATTCTTAGTCTTACATCCGCCATTTTATATAGGAATGAAAGTGCTCTTGGCTCGACATCATTTGTTGCACTATTGTTGCACTATAACCCCTCTTTTTTGTTGGGTTGTAATGTAAATACACATAGTACATGATGGAGCTCGAGTAGAAAGTATTAATTCATTTCTCGGGGGCAAAGATCTAGGGTTAATGCCAATCAATAAATTGAAACAACTTCGTAAGTAGATCTTCGATATAGAAATCGAAAGGATCCGATTTCAGCAAGTTTCTCAATTTAAAAAGAAAATTTGTTGGAATTGAGAAAACTCTTTTGATCCAAAGTGTATCACCCGAGAATCAACCGTTCGTATGATTCTTTGGTAGAAAGAAATCACAAAAAGGGTATGTTGCTACCATTTTGAAAAGATTGAGAAACACCGAAGTAATGTCTAAACCCAATGATTTAAAACAAAGAGAAAGGATCCCGAAACAAGGAAACACCGTTTTAATTGTCTCAATAACTGGATCAAAATAAAGAATCAAAATAGATTTTCAATGAGACAAAAAAAGGGGGTTAAAGACTACTCAATAAATGAAATTGCCTAAAGATTTTCCTTTGAGCTATTTTTGAGAATTATACAACTTGAGTTATGAGTACAAATGATTTTTTTTAGGAGGGACGAAGAAAAAAACGAGTGAAATCATAGTCTAATTTATTTTATGGACCTTTTTGCCATTCATTAGAATTCTATATATAGAATATAGAGAAAACTTCGAATCATTTTTTCTCGAGCCGTACGAGGAGAAAACTTCCTATACGTTTCTAGGGGGGGTATTGTTTATCTACATCTATCCCAATGAGCCGTCTATCGAATTGTTGCAATTGATGTTCGATGCCGAAGAGAGGGAA